AATATTTTGGTTTGTGATTAATAAATAGGGGTTGGATATCTAGAATATTTATGTTACGTCTCCTGGAATATTTAAATAAATAATAATAGGACTATTATGTCACTACAGGGTAGAACACCCCACCCACTAAGTTCAATTAGTCAGTATAATAATGATTAAATGTTCAACTTATATTATAAATATTACAATGGTGTTTGCCTTTTTTTACTATCAAAAATATCTGTATTCTCCGATGAAAAACGAAGACAAAGACTCGAGTTTCATGAAAAAAGCCCTTTATCGGATTTGAACCGATGACTTACGCCTTACCATGGCGTTACTCTACCACTGAGTTAAAAGGGCCTGTTCAATTCATGACTTAGCCATTTTCCATTATGAGTCTACTACATATATGTATATATGCAGTAGACTCATAACGGAAATAATGGAAAAATAAATTAGATTTACCTAGAAAAATGTAAGAAAAAAAAAAAAACGTTCAATTAAAATCCTATAGAATCAGAATATAAAAAGACTATTCGAATCTAGCCATACCATTAGATTATATTGACAATTCCAAAAAACTATTCATACTATCATTATAGTATGATGACGGTCGGGCGGATATGCCCCCATCGTCTAGCGGTTCAGGACATCTCTCTTTCAAGGAGGCAGCGGGGATTCGACTTCCCCTGGGGGTAGGGTACTACGAAAGGAAGTTGATCATGGATTATCAATAAGCATAGAAAGAATTCTTCCTGGGTCGATGCCCGAGCGGTTAATGGGGACGGACTGTAAATTCGTTGACGACTGTCTACGCTGGTTCAAATCCAGCTCGGCCCAAGAATTCACCGCCCCATGAGTAGGATATAATGAATTTATCCTACAGAAAAGAAAGGGTAATGCCTGCTTCGTAGAGAAATAAAGAAAAATTTTTCTCTATCTATTTTTTTTTCTCATCTCATTGAAAGATTGATTATTTATATTTAACAATAAAATAAAAAATCACTAGTTACTAATAATCCGTAGTTACTAATAATCCGTCTCACTCTCACTAAAGCCCGTGTTTATGTGGATATGATATCAATATAGCATTCGCATATCTGTTACGTTCCAACATGACGAGTAGAATATTCTTATGAAACCCTAAGTATATGTATGCTATACACCTCGCCGGGATTGTAGTTCAATTGGTCAGAGCACCGCCCTGTCAAGGCGGAAGCTGCGGGTTCGAGCCCCGTCAGTCCCGAACTAGGATCTAATGAATTGAGAAATGAATTTCTCAATTTTTGCGAAAGGGAAGACGAGGAGCAAAATAGAATTAAACAAATTCCCGTCGTGGAGATTATTTCTTTTGTTTCGCATGTCTCATCAGATAAATATGGGAAGTTCCTTTTCTTCCCCTAGTACTAATTGATAAGGAAAAACATATGTAGATTTAGTACAATTGGTACTATTGCTATATTCAGTATTTAAAGTTTAAAAGATACCATACCAATACTCTTTTTTTTTCAATCATTCTGCTCTTGATCAATGAAATGGAATAGAGTGCCCATATTTTTGGGGGGGTACAGACAAAAAATATCTTTGTTTATTATATGATACACAATGAACTTAATCTTAATAGAATTGAACTCTACGGCGAAGTACTTTTCAGGTTAAAGCACACCTTTTCTAAATCGAATTTTTTTTTTTAGCCTCAATTATGACTACTGATTTGAAACAATTTATTTTATTCTCATTCCAATTTTATATTTAATTTTTGATGTATACGTTCCAACTCCAATCCAAGAAAGAGTATACTAATAATATAAAATAAAAGACCAACAAAACGAAGCAAGGCTCCTTTCTTTTCTTATTCTTAGTTTTCTTTTCTTAGTAAAGGTAAAGCTTGAATAGTCGATTTTTTAGACTTAACCTTACCTTTTTTACATCTCACTTATACTTATACTGTTTGGCTCTCTGTATGCCCTAGAGAATACCGGTTATATAATACCTTATAATTCTATATACAAAATTCTATGTATATGTATAAGTAGAAGAATTGTATAAGGAAGATAAGATGATAGGTTATAGAAAGGAACAAGTGGAAAAAGGATGAAAACCTAATGATAGGTATTTCTGATCTAATCAAAAATGGTTTTTTGTATGGATAAAAGATCTCCCTATGTTATACTATTCAATTCTCAACGAGAAATTGATTTGATAGATCAGAAATTTTTATTCATAATATTGATCTGATTCAGTATCATCAAGATACAATTCATCCCATTGAATTTACAGGAATAAAATTTATCATCTCTATGGGATTAGATCCCGAGTTAAGTTATTGCGAAAAAAAAAAGATTAGATTATGGAAGTCAATATTCTCGCACTTATTGCTACTGCACTGTTCATTCTAATTCCTACTGCTTTTTTACTTATCATCTATGTAAAAACAGTTAGCCAAAATGATTAATTTGAATGAAACTTGAATTATCAGTTCTTAGCAGTTCAATTCAATGATTCAAGAAATGAAAGAAAAGAATTAAAACTCTAAGTCTTAAATGAAATGATTGCGCTGAGCTGGAATCAGAACAGAAGTAGTTTATTAAGTATCTAAGCTAGTGTGGTAGAAAGAACTATATATTATAGTTCTTTCTACCACACTAGCTAGTATTGTATACTAATATTAATATAGGCTTCATATAGATAAAATTACAATATGTATATTTTAGATGTACATATAGATAAGATAAAACTTTCATTCTATTTCTTTTTTTTCATCTCAAGAAGTCATTGATTGAACAATTAATGGATGATCCGCGGAGTTATATGATAACTTCTTCGGATTTGGAAAAGAGGTTAGAGTAAACCTGGCCGTTTTTCATGTTTAAACAAAACATGAGATGAGTCAAAAAAGTATAATTTCTAGAAGTTTAAAACAAATGTGAAATGTGTGATATGTAAATAGCCTAACGGAAGAAAGATCTAATTTTATTATGTGTAGGACCTCTTTGGACAATCACTAATCGTTTCGCTTACAATGGAAAGAAAATATATAGTGTCATAATAACAGAATGGCTTTTCTTTTAGAAAAAAATATAGACTATTTAGTCAAAATTAGGTTGGAAAGAATCTCCTATTATGCGTAGATTTTAGTTTCAAAATACAATTATGATAATGATTTATTACTCTATTCCAGTACAATTTTGAATACTTTTTTAAAGGTAAGGCTTCGCAAAACGATCAATAAAGAATTGATACAGTTCGATTGAGCAATCGATTACTCCATTTAGTATTTGTAGTGTCCACAGCACTAGAGTCCACTCCTTCCCCATACTACAAGTGAAAGGGAAAATGTAAAGACGACCATTAAAGCAGCCCAAGCAAGACTTACTATATCCATGTGAATTATGTCCCCTATTTCTATGAAGGAATTATTCTATTATTATTTAATAATCATAGTGGAATCAATGGCACATAGTCAAAATAGGATTCTGACTTAAGACTATTGATGAACCAAATCAATTCAATGAATACATTTGCAATAAGTTTCAATATTTTTGAATTTCCGGTAGAATCAGGAAGTATTAAGTACAAGATGATACACGCGCCTTTTCTATAGACAACTATATATCAGATACCTCTATTTTCTATTTGATCTAAGCTTACTGTCTTTCTATGAAAGAATCGGTAGAACCCACTGCCACTATTACTACATACATATATTCTTTTTTTTTTTCATTTTTATCTTTACTCTATATTTTTATCTTTACTCTATACTATAAGAGTCGACCAACTATTCTGATTGTATGTCTGAGCACTCATAGCCTTTCGTGAGTTTAAATACAAAGTATCTTCGCGCCTTTCCACAAGCCCTAAAATTTTTTCCCATCATTGTATCCAATCTAATTTAATACCCAACAGAGTCACGAGACGCTACTTAAAATTCAAAATTGTTTAAGAGATTTTGATATGCTAGTCTTTTGTATAATCTTTTCTTCTATTCTAGTAGTAAAAATGGGGTGCCTCTTAGGAATCTTTGTATATCGAGATTTCCGACCTTAGTTCTTAATTCCATTCTGGAATTGATTCTCACCATTTTTTTTGTATTAAAAAAAAAATGGTGAGAATCAATCATTACCAATCATGAAATTAATAATTGAGGTTTTTGCTTCATCCCTATTACTGCCGATTTGGTTTGGGCTAAACTCAGATTTTAAGAAAAAAGGTTACAGTCTTTTCTAAAACCTATGCTATAGTTTATAAAAATCAAGTATTGACACGTCCACTTAGTTCTTTGCCTCCGCTTCTTGCGGAGCAATAATTCATCAAATTAGATCGGCAGAATAAGAAATCAAAAATCTTTTGTTGATCAGGCGACACCCGGATTTGAACTGGGGATAAAGGATTTGCAGTCCCCCGCCTTACCACTTGGCCATGCCGCCAAATTCGATCCAAAATAAAATGGATAAAAATATTATCCATATTCTATTTCTAATACTAACTCTTTTTTTTATCTTGAATCCCGTTGTACTTATCCTTAAAAACAAATTCCTTTTTTTTTTTTATGGATCTGGTTTCTATTATTTTTTTCGATTTATTATATCTCAAAATATACATCATTTAATGATTTCTCTTCTCGTTTCTTTTCTATTGAGAGTCAAATTCTGGCGACAGACTGAAAAATTCAGGGCAAATTGGAACCATTAACAATTTACTTTAAATTGGTCTTTAAATTGAAATTTGTGAATGGTTCTTCCATTTTTATCGGAGATAAAATTTAATTTCCTTGAATGGAAAAAGAAAATTTATTTATGACCGATTTATGACTAATCTCGTTTTTTTCAATAAAAAATACTTTTCAATTTCAATTATAACAACATATATGTGTATATGTAAACCCCAAAACACAAATTGTTACCCAGATACCGAGACGGGTCTCTTTCTTATGTACATATCCCTAGAGAGAATTCTCATGTTTCAATTTTTCATTGAATAAATAGATTGAAATATTGAATAGAAAATACGCATTTTGG